TGAGAAATTCTATGGCTCGAATCTTTAGTATTCTCTTATTTATCACCTGTGTCTACTATTTAGGCAGAATGCCGTCGCCTATTGTCACTAAGAAACTGAAAGAAACCTCAGAAACGGAAGAAAGGAGAGAAAGTGAGGAAGAAAGCGATGTAGAAACAACTTCCGAAATGAAGGAGACTAAACAGGAACAAGAGGGATCCACCGAAGAAGACCCTTCCCCTTGTTCGGAAGAAAAGGAGGATCCGGACAAAATAGATGAAACGGAAGAGATCCGAGTGAATGGAAAGGAAAAAACAAAGGATGAATTCCACTTTCACTTTAAAGAGACATGCTATAAAGATAGCCCTGTTTACAAAGATTCTTATCTTGATGGGTATCAAGATAATTGGGAATTGGGAAGACTTAAAGAAGAGAAAAATGAAAAGACTTATTTCTGGTTTGAAAAACCTTTTGTGACTTTTCTTTTTCTTTTCGATTATAAACGTCTAAATCGAAAATTTATAAAAAAATAAAAAAATTAATAAAAATGTTGATACGTAAGATAAATACAAGAATAGATAAGACGAGATTCGCCCCCCTCCCATATATTTTATTCCTTCCCCTATAAAGAAACTTGCAACACCAACCCCATTTGTAATTCCATCAATTACACGTCTATCAAAAAACTGAGTTAGTTCAGCCAATCCTCTTATACTCGTGGTTAAGACCCTAGCATAAAAAATATCTATGTAACCACGATTATATGACCAATTGTATATCACATTTTTTATTTTGTCCAAAAGAATTCGATTAGGACCCGTTTTTACAAATGAATTGATTAAGCTCAAATTTCGGAAAGATGAATAAACAGACCCATATAAAATATATGCTATGAATAGTCCAAAAAGGGCTATACTTACTGAAAAAATGGCATTTGTCAAAAATTCATACCAATCCGCGGAATAATTCGAATTTACATAGAAAAGGGTTTCCGATGGAGTTAACCATTTCGATAATATATCAAAATCCATTTTTCCTTGATCAAAAGGAATTCCTATTAATCCAACGAACAAAGTAAATAGTACCAATACAAACAGAGGAAATAGCATAGTATTATCCGATTCATGAGGATACATGTAAGTGTATTTATTTCCAAAGTAAGTACTAAAATATCGCATTTTCTTTCTTACATTATGATCAATTTGATATGTATCCTTTGAAAAAAAGGAGACCTTATTATTCATTGTTGATAAAAATAAATTTCTATTGACCGCTTCGGGTGCTTCTTTTCCCCATAGAGATATTGAATAGAACGAGCTATTTTTAGTGCTACTGTAATTTTGAAAATGAACATGCAAATACCCATCAAAAGTAAGTAAATACACCCGAAACATATAAAATGCGGTTAATCCTGCTGTGAAACAAGCTATTATGGCGAAAATTGGTGAATACAACCAACAATCATTAAGAATTTCATCTTTGGACCAAAAACAAGCAAGAGGTGGAATACCACAAAGAGAAAGTGTACCTAATAAAAAAGTAGTTCTTGTAATTGGAACATATCTTGTTAAACCGCCCATAAGAACCATATTTTGACTTTTATCTGGTGAATATCCAACAATGGGTTCCATTGAATGAATAATGGATCCGGATCCCAAAAACAATAAAGCTTTAGAATAGGCATGAGTGATCAAATGGAATAAAGCAGCTCGATAAGAACCTATACCTAGAGCTAACATAATATAACCCAATTGAGACATTGTAGAATAGGCTAAACTTCTTTTAATGTCTCTTTGGGCAAGAGCCAAAGTAGCCCCTAATAATACTGTTATTACGCCTATTAAAGAAATAAGATTCATTATGTAAGGTATGACTATAAAAAGAGGAAGAAGCCGAGCTACAAGGAAAATTCCGGCTGCTACCATAGTAGCAGCATGTATAAGAGCCGAAATAGGAGTGGGTCCTTCCATGGCATCAGGTAACCATACATGAAGGGGGAATTGTGCAGATTTAGCAACTGCACCGACGAATAATAAAGAGGCACACAGAGTAGCAAATAAAGAATTAACCCCATTATTGTGGATCAAGTTCTTAACTATTTCGAACAAATCCCGAAATTCTAAACTACCTGTTATCCAATAAAGACCCAAGATTCCTAATAATAAACCAAAATCTCCTACACGATTAGTTACAAAAGCTTTTTGACAAGCACTTGCTGCAATCGGTCGTGTAAACCAAAAACCTATTAATAAATACGAACACATTCCGACTAGTTCCCAGAAAATATAAATTTGTATTAAATTTGAGCTAGTAACTAATCCCAACATGGAAGTATTGAAAAAACTCATATAAGCAAAAAATCTCAAATATCCTTGATCGTGAGACATATAATTGTCACTATAAATAAGAACCATGATTCCAACAGTAGTAATTAGTATTGACATAATAGAAGTAAGTGGATCGATCAAGTGTCCGAACTCTAAGGAAAAATCATTATTGATGGTCCAAGACCATAGATATTGATAGATAAAACCTCCATTTATTTGCTGAATAGACAGATTGGCCGAAATCCCCATAGCTATACTTAACAGTAAAACACTAGGAAAAGCCCACACACGACGAATATTTTTTGTTGCTGTCGGAACAAGCAGAAGTCCAAATCCTATTGACATAGTAACTGGAAGTGGAAGAAAAGGTATTATCCATGCATATTGATATATATGTTCCATAAGAAAAGAAATTTTAATTTAATATTCTTATTAATTTAATTGTTTCTGATTCAACAATTCTTATCTCTTTCGAAAAAGGACAATAATAAAAGAAATCAACATATATATATATATGAAAAAAAAAATATTTTTCTTTTTCATTATTCTGGCTCTTTCCATTATTCTGGCTCTTTCTCAGATATTTGGAAATATTCAAAAAGTTACAATCTGTTGGTCAAATGATATGACCAAATAACTAGAAAAAGGGGTTATTACCCAATTATTAACTAAACTAAAGAAAAAATTTTATTAAGATACAGAATATGAGATTTTTCATCATTCTACTACTACTATCATATTCTGGTGATTTCTAATTAATCATATTATATAGTATAGTAAGGAAAAACAGTTACACCAAAAACAGTACTTGATTCGAATGTGGATCATAGTATCCATCAAATCAATAATTCGAATCAATAAAATAAAAAAAGACCTAGTTCATTTTTTTGGAGTTATTACCTAACTCATTGGGGAACTAATTGGGTTCCAATCCAATAGGGAAAACTTATGTTTATCGTAAATCCTATAAATCCTATAATACTCTATACTTTGTATAGAACTAAAATAAAAAAAATGACTAAGGTTACCTATTTTATTAAATAATGGAATCTCTTGTTGTTTAAGAGATTAACTACTAGCTTTAATTTGAATATATATTATAGGTATATATATTATAGGTATAGACATGGCACTCTAAACTTAATCAACTACAATTACTAGAAAACTTAATCAACTACAATTACTAGAAAAATGCCTTTTCAAATTCTATTTTTTTATACTCGGCCTTAATACTATAAGTGATGCACACATATATATATTATATTTGTATGTTATGAACAGTATGAACTATTATCCACGGAATAAGTATAGATAATGACTAAAAAGAACGATCTATTTTGAACAATACATGTCTTTCACATACAACGATAAAAATTAGTAACCTTTTTTTGAATGGCAGTTCCAAAAAAACGTACTTCTATGTCAAAAAAACGTATTCGTAGAAATATTTGGAAGAAAAGGGGATATTTGGCTGCAGTAAAAGCTTTTTCTTTAGCTAAATCGATTTCCACGGGGCATGCAAAAAGTTTTTTTGTGCAACAAACAAACAAGTAATAAAGCCTTAGAATAATCTGAATCGACATGACTCAAAGAATTTACAATTTTTTAAGATAAATGATTCGCATTAACTAATATTAAACTCCTGAATATTAGTTATAACTATATTAGTTATAACTAGTATGTAGAATAAGAATTCTTCTGTCTACTGGGTTCTAAGTTTTCTTTTTGTATTGTTTTTTTTTCTTTATCGATTGTACTTTTCGCAATGAATAAGATTTTTCTATTGCGAAAAGTACAATTGCGATAGAGATTGAAACTCTTTTTTTTATGCCTAGACACAAAAAAAACTCATTGGTTTGGTAAATGTTATCATAAATTAGAAATGATGTACACAACGAGAAGTATTAATACTTAATGATACTAAGCTAAGGTATCAAAATCGTTAAAAAAAAATTCCTTGATTTAGTAATGAAATTGTGATACATATGCAATCCTAGATAGTTGATTTTGTTCATTGATTTTTGAATCCATGAAATCGGATAAATGAAAAATAAATCACCAAAAAACGATAGAAAAAAAGACAATTCTTAGTTCTATACCTCGACTTAGAACAAAACTATTGAGTTCCAACCGTTTCGTTTCGGGAGAACTTTATTTATAGTACATGAAAGTTGATTGTTAAAACTGAACCCTACCACGATCCTAACTAAGGATTATTCTAAGGGTTATTGAACATTTAAATTTCTATTTAAATGAGTTTTTATCCATCGATTCTAATGTTTCCTAAACTATATTGAATCCTTGAATCTCGACGATTCAACACGAATTGACTATTATTATTTCAAGTAAGCCGCCATGGTGAAATCGGTAGACACGCTGCTCTTAGGAAGCAGTGCTAGAGCATCTCGGTTCGAGTCCGAGTGGCGGCATCTTCTAAAAAAAAGGGACACAATGGATCCTATAATGTATTCAATTCCCAATTTCAATTATATAATGGGACCCTTTTTATGATATTTTCGACTTTAGAACATATATTAACTCATATCTCTTTTTCGATCATTTCAATTGTGATTACGATTCATTTGATGACTTTATTAGTCCACGAAATCGTAGGATTACGTGATTCGTCGGAAAAGGGGATAATAGCTACTTTTTTCTCTATAACGGGATTATTAGTTACTCGTTGGATTTATTCGGGGCATTTCCCGTTAAGTAATTTATACGAGTCATTAATTTTCCTTTCATGGAGTTTCTCCATTATTCATATGATTCCTAAGATATGGAACCATAAAAATGATTTAAGCGCAATAACTGCACCGAGTGTAATTTTTACCCAAGGCTTCGCCACGTCAGGTCTTTCAACTGAAATGCATCAATCCGCAATATTAGTACCTGCTCTACAATCTCAGTGGTTAATGATGCACGTAAGTATGATGTTATTGAGCTATGCAGCTCTTTTATGCGGATCATTATTATCAGTCGCTCTTCTAGTTATTACATTACGAAAAAACATCGATATTTTTTGTAAAAGCAATAATTTCTTAATTAAGTCATTTTTCTTTGATGAGATTGAATATTTGAATGAAAAAAGAAGTATTTTTAAAAACACTTCTTTTCTTTCATTTCGAAATTATTACAAATATCAATTGACTCAGCGTTTGGATTATTGGAGTTATCGTGTCATTAGTTTAGGGTTTACTTTTTTAACCATAGGCATTCTTTCCGGAGCAGTATGGGCTAATGAGGCATGGGGATCTTATTGGAATTGGGACCCCAAAGAAACTTGGGCATTTATTACTTGGACCGTATTCGCGATTTATTCACATACTAGAACAAATCAAAGTTTGCAAGGTACGAATTCGGCGCTTGTGGCTTCTATAGGATTTCTTATAATTTGGATATGCTATTTTGGGATCAATCTATTAGGAATAGGTCTACATAGTTATGGTTCATTCACATTAACATCTAATTGAATAAACTACATTCAGAATACATAAGAACGTTGTCCCATATATAACGAAGGTTTGTGCGAGTTTTTGAGAACCGAATGGTTCGAGGATTTATTCGGTTCTCAAAAACTCGAGATGCATCTCATTACAATTCTAATTCACTTTCTTTTTTTTTGTATTGTACAGCGAACAATTTTAAAAATCTTTTAAAATCTCAGAATTATAGACTTTCTGTCTCATTAATGAAAACTATCTATGAAAGTAATTAGATAGGATAGCTTGTACCTTGTCAACTGATAGCGAGAGAACGAAATCCGGATAAATACCAATCCCTATTACGGGTAGAAAGATACAGATCGAAACAAATAGTTCTCGTGGTCCAGAATCCACAAAATTCGAGTTTGGAACATTAAATAGCTTGTATCCATAGAACATCTGACGTAACATAGATAATAAATAAATAGGAGTTAATATCATTCCAATTGCCATTACAAAAGTAATTAGCATTTTTGACATTAAAAGATATTTTGGGCTGGTAATTATTCCAAAGAATACGGCTGATTCCGCAACAAAACCACTCATCCCTGGCAATGCCAGAGAAGCCATTGAGAAACTACTGAACATGGTAAATATTTTTGGCATTGGGATGGATATCCCCCCCATTTCGTCGAGATAAACAAGACGTATTCTATCACAACTCGTTCCCGACAAGAAAAAAAGTGCAGCACCAATAAATCCATGAGAGAGTATTTGTAAAATGGCCCCGTTGAGTCCCATGTCAGTTATAGAACCAATTCCTATAATTGTGAAACCCATGTGAGATACAGAGGAATAAGCTATTCTCTTTTTTAAATTACGTTGACCAAGAGAGGTTGAAGCCGCATAGATTATTTGCATCGTTCCCACTATCACCAACCAGGGGGAAAATATAGAATGAGCATGGGGTAATAATTCCATATTGATTCGAATCAACCCATATGCTCCCATTTTTAATAAGATTCCAGCTAGAAGCATACATGTACTGTAATGCGCTTCCCCATGGGTATCTGGTAACCATGTATGTAGGGGTATAATCGGCGATTTGACAGCATAAGCAATAAGGAAGCCAAAATATAATATTAGTTCCAATACCACAGGATACGATTGATTAGCTAATCTTTCAAAATCTAATGTCGGCTCATTGGAACCATATAAACCCATACCTAGAACCCCTATTAAGAGAAAAATAGAACCCCCCGCAGTGTACAAAATAAACTTTGTAGCCGAGTACAGGCGTTTCTTTCCTCCCCACATGGATAAAAGTAAGTAAACAGGAATTAATTCTAACTCCCACATGATGAAAAAAAGTAAAAGGTCTCGAGAAGAAAATAATCCTATTTGACCGCTGTACATTGCTAACATCAGGAAATAGAACAATCGCGAATTTCGCGTAATCGGCCAAGCCGCTAAAGTAGCTAAAGTAGTGATAAATCCTGTCAGTAAAATAGGTCCTATGGAAAGCCCATCGATTCCCAGTCTCCAGTGAAAATCAAAAATATTTATCCATTGAGAATCCTCTCCCAATTGTATTAACGGATCGTCCAATTGGAAATGATAACAGAACACATAGGTCGTTAGAAGGAGTTCTAACAAACAGATACTTATAGTATACCACCGAAACACCTTATTTCCTCTATGGGGGAGAAATAAAATTGAAGAACCCGCGAATATCGGCAAAACAACAATTATTGTTAACCAAGGAAAATAACTCGTGATAAAGACAAGATACGCTTTGACCAGAAAAACCCGTGCTCGGAATAATATATTTTATCGAGTACGGGTTTTTCTCGGTAAAGAGGAATCAAATGATTCAAATGGAGTTTTTTTGTAACGTATCAATAAGATAGACCCATGCTGCGAGTTGTTTCATGCCATAAATAAACACGGACACTCAAGAAATCTGTTGGGCAAGCGGATTCACATCTCTTACAGCCTACACAGTCCTCAGTTCTTGGCGCGGAAGCAATTTGCTTAGCTTTACACCCGTCCCAAGGTATCATTTCCAATACATCTGTGGGGCAGGCTCGTACACATTGAGTACACCCTATACATGTATCATAAATTTTTACGGAATGTGCCATTGGATCTATAAATTCCAGTTTTGAAGATAAAAAATTTTCGATCCGGTAAATAAATAAATCATATATTTATATTGTAAACACCAGACAAATCAATGGTTTATCAAATTTTTTAAGAATCAATCTATTTCTAAATCTGTTCATGAGAAAGGGCCAAGAGACTTTGATTTCTCTTTCAAGAACCAGGGTCGTTCGAGTCGCGCATCACATGTGAATTCACAAAATTAAAATTAAAATATTAATATTATAAAATATTAATATTATATATAATATATAATAATTATATATAATATATAATAAATTATATATATATGATATACATTTATTTATATGATAATTACGGCTTTATATGATATATGGGACTAATTATTCAACAAATTCGATTGATTGATACGAGTTGATTTTCTATTACGATGGATCGACGAAACAATAGCTAGCCCAATAGCTGCTTCAGCAGCCGCAATAGCCATAACAAAGAGTGAGAAAATGTCTCCTTTTAATTGGCGATTATCAAATAAATCAGAAAATGTTACGAGATTGATATTAACCGAATTTAGTATAAGCTCAAGACACATAAGTGCTCTAACCATGTTTCGACTTGTGATCAATCCATAAATACCGATCGAAAATAAATAGACACTCAAAAAAAGTACATGCTCGAACATCATTGACTAACCTCATATTAATTCTGATTCATTTCAATATGAACAACAATTCAAAGGATTCGATTGATTAGAATAGAACAATTGCAGAACAAAAGAAGGTATTGGAAATAGATTTAATTAAAAACCTTTTCATTTTTTTTTGATCTAGAATTTCGAATTCTAAGAATTTTTTTAATTCTAAGTATTTATTATTGACGAGCCATAGTAATTGCACCTATCAAGGAAACTAAAAGAATTATAGAAATGAGTTCAAATGGAAGATAAAAATCTGTTCCTAAATGAATCCCAATTTGTTGAACGTTACTTATTAGGTCCTGTTCTATAATCTGGTTTGATCTTGTACTCCAAATAATTCCGTACCATGACGTATCTGGGATAGTAGTAATTAGTGAAAAAAGAATACTTGTACAAACCAGTGAAGTGACCCCATCTCCAACGGTCCAAAGATGGGAATCATTGAAATATTCTGAACCATTCATGAACATCACGGCAAATATGATTAAGACATTTATGGCTCCTACATAAATAAGGAGCTGTGCCGCAGCTACAAAATAGGAGTTCGCTGGAATATAGAATAAGGATATACAAACAAGAACCAATCCTAATGAAAAGGCAGAATAAATTGGATTAGTAAATAATACTACTCCTAGACCTCCTAATATAAGAACTGATCCTAGAAATACTACAAGAATATCATGTATTGGTCCAGGTAAATCCATTATGTATAAAATAAGAGATAAATATAAATAAGTCGAAATATTTCATGCCCTTACTGACTGGTCCAGGAAAAAAGTTACTCTATTTTTTTTGTATATGATACGTTCCCAATTGAATTAGTAGTATGGATTAATGTAGATATAGATAAAGTTATTGTACCAATCCTACTTTTTTTTATCCGAAGGAAAATAGTAGTTGGAATTGTATATTTCGAAATCATCAAAAAAAAATATATTCTATTCTCAGTTTAAATCAGTTTAAATCAAACTGTGATTCTAAACAATCAATAGTTATTAGTTATTATTTGTAGTTATTGACCAATCAAAATGAAAGAAGCTTAGATCCTTTATTTTATATCAAAACAAAATCTTAGTAATTGGTAATCGTTCTTGAATCAAGGGGTTTATCCTTGTCTATTTTGATTTGAGTCGAATTCATAACTGTTTGAATTGTGTAATCTCCAATTACTGACATTGGTAACCGACCCAAAGCAGTTTGATTATAATTCAACTCGTGACGATCATAAGTAGAAAGTTCATATTCTTCAGTCATTGATAAACAGTTTGTTGGACAATACTCAACACAGTTACCACAAAATATACAGACTCCAAAATCAATACTATAATTAAGCAATTGTTTCTTTTTAATATTTCTTTCAAATCTCCAATCAACAATGGGTAGATCTATGGGGCATACACGAACACATACTTCACAAGCAATACATTTATCAAATTCAAAGTGAATTCGACCGCGGAAACGTTCAGATGTGATCGATTTTTCATAAGGATATTGAATAGTTACAGGTAAACGATTTGTGTGGGATAAGGTAATTACGAAACTTTGACCAATGTACCTTGCTGCTCGTATTGTTTGTTGACCATAATTCATGAACCCAGTCACCATAGGGAGCATATTGTAGATATCCATGAAAAAAATTGATGTTTCTTTCTCTTGTTTGAAAGAGGTTATGAATCTAGAATATCGTTCTCGTATTTATTTATAGTGAAACAAGTTGGAAAGAGGTTGTCAATAATAGATTACCCAGAGAAATAGGTAAAAGAAATTTCCATCCAAGATTTAATAGCTGGTCCATTCTCATCCTAGGTAAAGTCCATCTTGCTGTGATAGAAATGAACAGAAACAAATAAGCTTTAGCTAATGTAATAAATATACCAATTGTCATTCCAAAGACTCCATCCATTTGATTTTTTCCGAAAAGCTCGTATATGAATATATACGGAATAGAGAAATTCCATCCACCTAAGTAAAGAACTGTTACAAATAATGAGGAAACTAATAGATTTAGGTAAGAAGCAATGTAAAATAAACCGTATTTGATACCTGAATATTCGGTTTGATAACCTGCTACTAATTCCTCCTCTGCTTCTGGTAAATCAAAGGGTAATCTCTCACATTCCGCTAGAGAAGAAATTAGAAAAACTAGAAATCCTATAGGTTGACGCCACAAATTCCACCCCCAAAACCCATATTTTGATTGTGCTTCAACTATATCAACTGTACTTGAACTGTTAGATAATCATAGTCGACAATAACATCACTGTTCCCATCGCTATTCCAAAACCGTACATGAAACCTCAACTTCATACGGCTCCTCTATGGCCACAAATAAATGTAAGGACTATTTTGATAGTATCTGAATAAAGATACATTGGAGAGTCCCAAATTAGACCAATGGAATTCCGTCTGCTAGAATAACAAAAAAAAGCACTTCCGAATTGATCTCATCCTTTATAATTAGAATTTTTCTTTATTCAGTAATAACTTAATCCTTCAATAAAATACTCGTTATATCAATAGATATAAAGAATTAGGTATTTAGTTCATGAATTATGATACTAATTCCATAATATATATGGATGGATGAAAGAAAGAATAAATAAAGATCTTTTTTTTTTATTCATTTTTTCCATTCTATCCATTATTTATTGCATTCCATTTCTTTTGTTCCTCTTCTTCTTTCTCCTAACGAGGGTACTCAAAAAATAAATAAATAAAGGATTAACTCGTTCTTGATAGTCATTTCTTTAATCAGTGAATAGGAGCATACTCTAGATCGGAATCGTGGGGAAGTACTGCTTGATCATTTCTACAAATGTAAAGCCCTTATTTTGATTCGTTTTATGCGGAAATACCTTTTTTGATTTGATACCTTACATTATCTCCATTACTAATCTTTTGTGTACCTTGGTGTTCCTAATCATCCACTGATTTTTGATTGATCCCCGTATGGTAATACATCCAAGACATATAGTCGAAACTCCATACAGTTGATCTTTTACACCCGCTTCAAGATATGATGACTAATCAAAGAATCTCAATCTTGGGGTAAACAGTTTACACTGCTTATGTTTACTTTCACTTTATTCTTGTACATAGGGAATGAGATTTTATCTTCTTACTGCGAATTTATAAGCTGTTTTGTTTCACTCATATAACTATCTGGTTTTAACTCATCGACCCGAATGATGAATAAAAAAACGAAGATATCTATTCAATACATTCAACCTCTTTCCTTTATTTCTAGGAAAGAGGTAAAAGTTCATGTTCCGACGAATCACACGTAGAGATATTGATAACACACATAGAGTTAATGGTATTTCATAACTAATAGATTGAGCAGCAGCCCGTAGACCACCTGAAAAGGAATATTTATTATTCGATCCATATCCTGACATAAGAAGCCCAATAGGAGCAATACTTGAAATGGCGATCCATAAAGAAACACCTATACTGAGATCCGCTAAAACAAGGCGATATCCAAAAGGAATTACTAAATAACTTAGTAGAATTGATATGACCGCTATAGACGGTCCAACACTAAACAAACGAATATCTCCTCTAGATGGGAGGAGGTCCTCTTTAAAAAGCAGTTTAGTCCCATCTGCTAGAGCTTGAAGAATTCCCAACGGACCAGCATATTCGGGTCCAATACGTTGTTGTATCGCTGCAGATATTTCTCTTTCTAACCACACAATTACCAGCACCCCTATTATGATTCCTAATATAAGGATCAAAATGGGTACAAACAGCCATATGAGTTCATAGACCTCTTTTAAGGATTCCGATCTAGAAAAAGAATTGATAGCTTGTACCTCTGTCGTATCAATTATCATTTCAACGATCAACTTCTCCCATAATGATATCTATACTACCTAGTATCGTCATGATATCGGCCAATTTCATTCTTTTAACTAGCTGAGGAAGAATTTGCAAATTGATGAAACCAGGTGGACGAATTTTCCATCTCCAGGGGAAAACACTATTATCCCCTATTAGATAAATTCCTAATTCTCCTTTTGGGGCTTCTACTCTCGCATAAAGTTCTTGTTTCGACAATTCAAAATTGGGTGAAGGTTTTTTACTAATGAATCGATATTCAAAATCATTCCATTCGGAATTCTTTGCTCTATCAAACCGTCGGAATTCTAAATTCTCATAAGGTCCCCCAGGAATTCCTTCTAACGCCTGTTGAATAATTTTTATGGATTCTGTCATTTCACCTATTCGTACTAAATAACGAGCTAATGAATCTCCTTCTTTTTGCCATTGGACTTCCCAATCGAATTCATTATAACACTCATAATGATCAACTTTACGAAGATCCCATTGGATTCCAGAAGCTCGTAACATTGGTCCCGATAAGCCCCAATTTATTGCTTCCTCTCCACCAATAGTACCCACACCCTCAACTCGTTCCAAAAAAATGGGATTTCGCGTAATAAGTTTTTGATATTCAGCAACTCCTGTTAAAAAATAATCGCAGAAATCCAAACATTTATCTATCCAGCCATAAGGTAGATCAGCAGCTACTCCTCCAATACGGAAATAATTATGCATCATTCGCATACCTGTGGCAGCTTCAAATAGATCATATACCAATTCCCTTTCTCTGAAAATATAGAAAAAAGGAGTCTGCGCGCCGATATCCGCCATAAAAGGCCCAAGCCATAACAAATGAGAAGCTATACGACTCAGTTCCAGCATAATTACTCTGATATAGCTGGCTCTTTGGGGTACTTGAACATTTCCCAACTGTTCTGGTGCATTTACCGTTATTGCCTCTGTGAACATAGTAGCTAAATAATCCCAACGTGTTACATAAGGCAGATATTGTATAATTGTTCGGTTTTCCGCTATTTTTTCCATCCCTCTGTGTAAATAGCCCAATATGGGTTCACAGTCAATAACATCTTCACCATCGAGAGTAACGATCAGTCGAAGAACGCCATGCATTGATGGGTGGTGAGGACCCATATTGACTATCATGAGATCTTTTCTTGTAGCTGGTACAGTCATATCTTTTCTTCCCTGATTCATTATTTCATGAATTTCTCAAAACGAGGTTCATCAAAATGAAAAATTTAATAACTAATAAGAAAACAAAAAAAATTCAAACGAATCTTCAAGTTAACGAGTTTTTGGCTCCCGAATATCCAACTGACCAATTAATTTCTTATAACGTACTCTATTTTTCTTTGACAAATAAGCCAGCAGTCGTTGACGTTTTCCCAGAATTTTTCGTAGACCTCTTTGTGATAAAAAATCTTTTTTGTGCAATTCCAAATGTGAAGTAAGTCTCCGTATCTTATTGGTGAAACTGAATACTTGAAATTCAACAGACCCTTTGTTTTCTTCTTTTTCTTCTCGTGTAAGAACGGAGATGAATGAATTTTTGACCATAAAAAAATTCTTCTATCTTTTTTTCTTTTCCATGGATTTTACCAATCGGGAAAAATAATAATAATAATTTATTATGCCAGTCATTTTCGTCTGGTACACACAAAAATTTGGATTTATTCATATATTTTGATTTTATCCAAATCAAATTTGCAATTTGATTTGGATAAAAAGGGATGATACATTTCCGCATTTACGAAAGAGAATGATTTTTTTTTTTTTATACCTAAGAAGATTTTGCGGATTTCTTCCTGGATCCAATTGAATTGATCCGCCATTAAATCAGTATCATGTACCAGAATGTAACACAACGTATGCGTACATCTTTCGGCTTTCATCTAACGAATATGTCACGTGGTATGTAGGAAATATAGCATTAACTAATTCTGAATCGTGGATACATACGTATCCTTGACATACTGAAACGACTGCCATTATTGGTATCAAACCAATAACGATTCATACAAGCTAAATCTTCTAATCGGTAGTTGGGCCAAAGAAACATTTTGAATTTAATGAATTTATTTGCATCCGTATTAAGATTATTGTCCTCATTCAAAAATTGTCCAGAGTTTCTTATGTTGTTTTCGTTGCAAAATACTGGATTTCTATCCACAACATTCCAATTCCGGGAATTGAAACAAATTAGAATTCTCAATTCTCTACGACGCCTAGGAGATAGAATATGTTCAGGAACAAGGAAATCATAATGATTTTTGTCTCCATTCACAAGCATACTGCTATGTCGTACAATGGATCTTTCTAAACTCTTCTTATCAACATATCTTTTTTTTATGCATGTTCCATTAGTTTGGTGCTTACTCTTATCGACCAAGAAAATACTTATGGTTTGAAATATAATAAATTCTCCATCTCTTTTTATAGATAGACGAACCGGCTCGATAATCAATATTCCTTTTTTTATCAATTCTGTAAGAGATAGATCCTTTTGAATCAGCATTACATCCAGACGCATCTCTCCTCTTTGAATCGAGGATATAGCAATTTCCCCTGGATTTATCAATCTAAGTAGGAGACAATATACCTTGATATTATTGATCATTCTTTGATTCCAGGGATCATCCCATCTTAATTGAAAAAGGAAATATCTTTTCAGAAAAAACTCTAGTTCTGCTTCCTTGCTGCTCTTGAATTGTTTTTTCTTTCTACGTTTTTTATTTTTAATCTCTGATCCTGTGTAATCCTCTTCAACATCTTGTTTTTTGTTTTTTCGTAGATCTGATCTGAGATTTCCTTGGTCCTCTTGTTTGTTTTTTTCTTGGGTGGAATTTTCTAATTGAAGATATTCTTTTTGATTAGATGATATATGAAGATTCTTTTTTTGATTTACGTTGATGTCTTTATATTGATTAATATTTTCATATAAATTCAAATTCAAAAGAAGTAATTTGATTGGTATGATCCATGGGTTAATCTTATATACATCAAAAAGTAACACAGATTTTGGGAAAAACCGAGGTTCTAGATTTGATATGGTACGATGTATCCTTTCTTGATTCATTCCCATCCAATCAAAAAAGTTTTTTTTTTGATTGCGTGGGTTGATTTCTTGATGAGTCGTAAGAGATAAAATATCTTTTTTTTCCATTTTTTTTAAATAATTAGTTTTAGTTTCAGTCTTAGTCTTTTTATTAATCTTGGCGCCAGTATGCGCATTGGTCCAGGTTTCAATATCGATATTCTTTCTAAGACAAAAATGAAGAATTCTACAATCAAAATATTTTCTATCCAGAGTTTTATCCGTATCAATAATATATCCTTCCTCTAGATAATCACTAATAGCTATACTTACCAATACATAAAATGTTTCGGGTTTCGGTGTATTGAAATTATATGTATATGGAATTTCTTGGTCCCCGTTTACTTGTAAGGTTGATCCATAAATATATGAGTCCCCCCTATCCGCATAATTCATATATTCATGTGATAAAAGATCATATCTGTAGTGTTTTTTAAATTTTTCTTTTTGACTCGTCAATGAATCCACATCCACTGCGTAATAATTTTGTTTCACATAATGAATTAATTGGTCTTTTTCTTTTTTTTCTTTTTTATACGAATCCAATTTAATTGAGTCTTTTTTTTGAATCATACGACGTTGATTGACTCTATTTCGCCATTTTTGCGGTACTAATCGAGACCATTTGGTCTGAGATAAATTGTATTGATAACGACCCTTTAACCAGTTTTTCCATTCATTCATTCCAGACTTATGAATTTTCTTATGCCTTGGTTTGGAATCAAATATTCCCCGTGTAATACAATAATCCTTGATTTTATCCCTAAGAAAAGGATAGGTCCCGTGATGCTGAAGTACAGATCTCAAGGGATACTTGTTAAGTAATTGGGTTTGTGATAATTTATAAAATACATATGCTTGGGACAAGGAAGATAAGTCGAAATAAATATTTGAATTATTATTACTAATATTAGTATTCGAAAACGACTTTTTTATAGTCGAAATAAAGTGAATTGTATTTTGATTTGTTTTATCAATTTCTTCTTGATTTGTTTCATGGTTGTAAATGGATTTATTGATAACTTTTTTTGTTGATTCAAGGAAAAGTTGTGCATTGATCCTGTGAGTGTTAATGGTACATAGAAAGATATCTATGTATATTTTTTCAACGAAAAATTTCATACAATAATTTGATTTGTGTATTAATCGGATATTTTTTCTTTTGAATATTTGCCAAATATGTTTTTGTGATTCCGATCTTTTATCATCACAAGTTAGAACCATTTTTTTCTTGTCTTTTGTGATTTGTTCTATTTGATTCCTGATTGTGATTGTTCTATCAGCAAGATCTTTCGTTTTTTTTTCTATGAGTGAATAATTTGTCCAATTCATGGGTCGAATTGTCGATTCATGGGTAATCTTATTATTGATTTTAGAATCTTTTCCATTTTCATTCGGTTCATATACTTTAGCTTTCCTCAATTCAAATTTAGCTTTTCTCAATTCAAATAAAAAGATTGAGTTTACTTTTTCAAGTTTTTTCGTTATTCGTTTTATAACTAGAACTATTTTAATGACCCATTTTGTTTTTTCTTTTAAAACTCTTAGAACTCGAAAAACTTTCTTTTTCACTTTTCTAATTTTTTTTTCGATTTCTTTATAAATGGGTTCAAAAAAAGAAGGTCGTTTTCGGGGAGAACCAAAGGGGAGTTCTGCTTCCATTCCCCAGACTGTTAAAAAACAAAAATTGTCTTTTTTCCCTTGTTTTTTTATTGGATCTCTATCATGAGATCGTACCTTAGATCTTCGCCAAGGTTTCAGACAGAAAGGAAATAGAATCTTTATCTGAATACCGTCCGTTAACCAATCCCTTGGAAATTCTGTTTCTGATAATTGAACACCATTATAGGTGCATTTAATATGCATTTCCCTATTCCATTCCTTCAAATCTTCGTACCACTCGGGGAATTGGAATAATAACATACGGCCAATATTTTTGGCTATTATCAATGAAGGCAATATAATGTATTTTCTAAGAAAAGATTGGGTTACTAACATCGAACCTCTT